GTAGAAAGCCTTTTTTTTTCTAGTATTTACTAGACGATTTGATCTCTATTTTCCTTCTTTCTATAGTGAAGATAGTCGCACGTAATGACAGATCACGGCCATATTATTAAAAGCTTGTGGTAAAAATGGATTTCGTTCTAGTGCCCGGAAATAATATTCCAAAGCTTTTGTATGCTCTCCGTTGCTTGTGTGTATAAGACCTATGTTATAGAGTATATAACTTCTATCATAGGGATCAATTTCTGGTCGCGTAGCTTCATAATAATTCTGTAAAGCTTCTGCATAATTTCCTTCGGATTGAGCCGACATCCGTTACGGTCGTTCATTCTTGTAAAAGAATCTCCGTTACAGAACCGTACGTGAGATTTTCATCTCATACGGCTCCTCCCTTCTGTGCATAGTACTAAAGGTAATAATTCATGTAATCAAAATTTAACTATTCTCATTATGAACTGACAGGAGCTGGTATTTTTACAAGAAATTTCTAACCAGCCTTCCCACAAGAGGTTTTTTCTTACCACCAATCGTATTAGTGATAGATAGAAATGGTAACTCCAACAATTTCTTTGTACTCAACGCTTACGATTTCCAGGAATTAGTCACTTCAACGGTCTTTGATGGTTATACGGGTACCCAAAGCACGAATGAGATGGATCTTAGTTTTCCCAACCATTCTTGTTAGTCCCGATACCGATAAGGAAAAGGGTTATTTATAACAAAGTTTTCGTGTTGTTGATTCCTAGGTGTAGTGCTTTTTCCACAATGCCACCTATGGATACTAATTAAGTAGGATTGACCTCCAATAAAGAACCTATAGATGTAACCTTTCGCTCAATACTAAAATCGATAATTGAAGCATCTAAGGCTGCATCAATCGAGGATACACGACAGAAGGAATTGCTCTATCTCTAAACTTCACCTTCACCAAGCGTAGGTTTCTTTCACTAATTTGTTTTTTTATATTCCTAACTACGTTCTTTTTCTCGTAAAACTGAGGGGTAAAAAAACAAGAAAAGAATCAAATCGCACCATCTCCGTAATAGGTAAATGCCTTTTTTTCTCCTGAAGTTGTCGGAATTATTCGTAATAAGATATTGGCTACAATTGAGGAGGTCTTATCAATAAAATTTCCATTTATTCGAGATCTAGGCATAATTATCAATTCATTCTATAATTATTTTCATTCCCCTTCGGGGAAAACGATCCCACAAAAAAAGGAATTGTACAGTACAAAATAACATAAAAACAGACTAATTGGAAAAACGTGGAGCACAAATTGTCCTCCCTTTTGACAAAGATGAAATGAAATAGTTGAATCAGATTATATTTCATTCCAATTTAGTAGTATACTATTACTATTTCATCTAAGTTTAATAACCAAGTTTCCTATGTATTGATTTTGATAACTCGATAAGTTTTGATTTGGTTATCAAAAGGAAAAAGAATTGAATAATCATTCCATGATAAAAAAATAAGGTAACCATCCTTTATTTTAATTATTTTAATTTTATTTTGTTTGCATAACGTATATGTGCCACGCCATACAGTTGAAATCAAAAAATGAATCGGACAATTCATGAATTTTGAATAGATCATGGGGTAGCTAATGAAAGAAGTTGCTGTTGATAAATATGAAATTGGAAAAAAACTTTTCTTCCTATGGAACCACCAGGCGGTCATACCTGTACTACAATTAAGATGAATGGCTCGCTACTTAATTCGGTTTTTGGTCAAGAATAAGATTCCGTAGGAGGGATGGCTGAGTGGTTCAAGGCGTAGCATTGGAACTGCTATGTGAACTTTTGTTTACCGAGGGTTCGAATCCCTCTCTCTCCTTTTCTTTTCATTTATCAACGTTACGTATCAAATCAAATAATAATTGATATCATTATTTTAACAGTCCTTATTTGATAGAGATTCTCTATCCCTAATTAGAGCCTGTGATACGTAAAATACAAATAGAAATATTGTATTGATATTGAAAAGAAGAAAAAGAATCCTATTTATTGTCGATCCATTTTTGATATGTGAATGAGACAAGGTACTCTATTTACTTCAGAGAAGGGGGTAAAAATTGTATGAACCTTGCTTTTTTTATTTTCGTTAGAATCAAGTTTGACGGGAATAATATTCTACGACCAACAACTCATTTATTTTCAAACCGATCGATTTATTATCTATGATTTGATTTACAAATCCTTTATATTGTAAGGAATCAATAGTCAAATGGTTTGGCAATTCCCCGCGGGGGGATGAAACAAGATAATTTTGAATCAGAGCTTTCGATCTTTCTTTATCCTTCGTAGTAATAATATCTCGGGGTTTGCAACGATAACTTGGTATATCTACTATACGACCATTAACTAAAATATGTCTATGGTTAACTAATTGTCTGGCTCCAGGAATGGTCGAAGCCATACCTAATCGAAAAAGGATGTTATCCAAACGCATCTCGAGTAGTTGTAGTAAAACCTGACCTGTTGACCCTTTGGCTTTTCCAGCAATATGCACATATTTAAGTAATTGTCGCTCTGCCAGACCATAATGAAAACGCAATTTCTGTTTCTCTTCTAAACGAATACGATATTGTGATCTTTTTCCCGAGCGCAATTGGGTTTGAAGATAACTTCCGGATCTGGGGCTTTTACTAGTTAGTCCCGGTAAAGACCCCAGACGGCGTATTTTTTTGAAACGAGGTCCTCGGTAACGAGACATATAAATAAAGGCTCCCTTTTTGATTCACTTTCATTTGAAAAAAAAATTCTAATTATAATATTATAGAAATCTCAAATTAAAATAAAATATAAAAAAATATTATAAAATATATAAAATAAATTCAGACTGAACTAAAGGATCAGCAAAGCAAAACACAATCTACTGAAGTATTACAAAGCAGAATGAAATAAATTTCATCAATATTTTTATTTTTTGTATATATAATATAGTGAAGTTCAAGCGAAGGCTACCTTTTCAAATTTCTTCTGTAAAGATCTAGTTAACTTTTTTTATTCATAGCTATAGCTGCAAGTTACCATGACATAATAACTCGACATTTAGAGAAAGCGAGAGTAGATATTTTCAATCATGCAAAGAAAAAGAGCCGGCTATCGGAATCGAACCGATGACCATCGCATTACAAATGCGATGCTCTAACCTCTGAGCTAAGCGGGCGGATATAAGATCAATAGTGTATAGGAAACTCTCGGATCTTAGCTATTACCTGGTGATTCTTCTTTTTTTTTTCATTTATTGATTATTTTAATTTCTTCTCTATTTCTATTCTTATTTATTCTATTTATAGTTATTAGTTATAGATTTTAGATTCTATATGATTCTATATTAGAAAATATAAAATAAAAATCTTTAGATTCGTTATATCTAGATATTATATCTAGATATATAAATATAAATTATATAAATTATATATAAATAGAAATTAAATTCCATATTCATATTATCCTATTAATCAAATTATCATATTAGAATTTCTAATTAAAAATTTGTAAAATAATTCTAAATATTAAATAATAGAAAATCTAAAAAAATCTAATTTAGAATTAAATTCTTACTATTTTGAATATCATATGATTAATATGAAGATGAATATGAAATAAAGATGGATATGAAATCAATACAATAAATCCAATCTTAAATTAAATCTTCACTTCAATAATATTAATATGATTATTTTATGATAATTAAAATCATATTATTAATAATTCATTTATTCTCATTCTAATGGTGTAACTAAAAAACTATACTATAAATCTAAATTTCACATAAAGAAACTATCTATATCCTAATAGATAAATAGTGAAAAACTAAATAGAATTATATTCTATTGATTTCTATTCGAATAATGTAAATCCATGACTAAAACTGATAGAAACTTGTATTCTATCATTATACACAAGAGGACGAATTGTTAAAAAAAAAAAAAATAAAATAAATATCGAGCGTTCTACTATTTTTAATTCCGCTATAAAAAAGAAGGGGGAGTCAAGGCATAGATATATGTGGGATATATCTATCTATATTGAATTGCGGATACATCAATGATAGAATAATTTCGGATTGAAACAAATAGGGTTCATCCAATAGAGATGAAATGATAGAATGGAAGACGGCCAAAAAAAGAAAATAGCAGCATACACTTTTTCGATACAAGAATCCTTACCTAATGAATTCAACAGTTCCAAGATCAATGAAAGAGGTGTATGGAATTACAATTAGATCCTTGTATCATATCAAATATCAAAGCAAAGGGGGATATGGCGAAATTGGTAGACGCTACGGACTTGATTTGATTGGATTGAGCCTTGGTATGGAAACCTTGCTAAGTGGTAACTTCCAAATTCAGAGAAACCCTGGAACTAAAAATGGGCAATCCTGAGCCAAATCTTTATAAAAAATGGAAAATTAGAATAAAAAGGGATAGGTGCAGAGACTCAATGGAAGCTGTTCTAACGAATGAAATTGACTACGTTACGTTAGTAGCAAAAATCCTTCTATCAAATGATAGAAATGACAGTAAAGGATAAGCTTATATACCTAATACATACTGACATAGGAAAGATTAATCACAACCCTCTATTTCGATATTTAGATTCTTTCTATATTAATTAGAATGATAGAGATCAAAAAATCTATGAAAAAAAGGAAGAGTTATTCTGAATCCATTCCCATTTTCCAATTGAAGTTTAAATTGAAATAGAATTCGAATATTCATTGATCAAATGATTAATTCCAGAGTTTCATAGATCTTTTGAAAATTAATCGGACGAGAATAAAGAGAGAGTCCCATTTTACATGTCAATACCGACAACAATGAAATTTATAGTAAGAGGAAAATCCGTCGACTTTGAAAATCGTGAGGGTTCAAGTCCCTCTATCCCCAAGAAAAGCCCATTTTACCTCCTCTTATTTCTTTATCTTCTTTTTTTTTTCATCAATGGTTCAGTTCAACCAAAATTCAATATCTTTCTCATTTCATTCACTCTGTTCTTTCACAAACGGATCCGAATAGAAATCCTCGTTTCTTCTTCCAATCCAATTTCATTTGTATAGATACGATACCTGTACAAATGAACATATATGTATAGATTCAAGGAATCCCCGTTATTGAGTCATTCACAGTCCATATCATTATCCTTACATTTACAATACAAAGAAAGTCTTCTTTTTGTTTTGAAGATCTAAGAAATTGAGGAGCTAGGTACAATTTGTTAAGACTTTTTTAGTTCTTTTCATTGACATAGATACAAGTACTCCGCTAGGATGATGCACAGGAAATGGTCGGGATAGCTCAGTTGGTAGAGCAGAGGACTGAAAATCCTCGTGTCACCAGTTCAAATCTGGTTCCTGACACGTGAATAATGTATCGGATAAATATTAATACCTCATACAAATGAAATTCATTGATACGGATCGGGATACATATTCTTTACTTTCCTTTTCATTTTTATTTTTTTCCTCTCTGTTCATACTTTGATCTTATTTAAATTTTAAATAGGATGTGAAATTTTCGTATATATCTCAAATTTCATAAAAAAATTAGATAAAAATTAGATAAAAAGATTCAGAGTGAAAGGATAAGAATAGAAAGGATGTTTTTCAGACACAGTACAAATCAACCCCAATTCCTTTCATTTTTCATTTCTGCATTTCGTCTCTTCCGTCTTTTTTTTTTTTCATATTTTTTTTTTTCTCACTCTTGCTCAATTTCCGGCGCCCCCCCTAAGTGATGTGCGCGATACAAAGGTCATGGTACAGAACTCTTTTAAGTCATCCTAGTCTTTCTGCTCATACAAAATGTATATGATATCTTTCCAATTGGGGAATATCAATGAGAACCTCTTTTTTTAGCCACCCTCATATGAATTAAAGTCCAGTTACTCTGTTTCATCTAGAAGGGAATGTAAAAATGTTCTTTGATTGAAATGAAATCTGGAGTCGTGTCGTATAAGTACTTATCATTCAAAGAGCATCTTGTATTTCATAGAAATTGGGAGTGGAGTAATATAGTCTTTACGTAAGGACCAGCCTATCCAATTTTCAGGCATCAAGATACGTTTAAGGCGAGGATGATTCTCATAAGAAATTCCCAACATATCATAAGATTCCCGTTCCTGAAAATCCGTACTTCTCCAAATCCAGAAAACGGACGGGGTTCGAGGATTACTCCTGGGGGCAAATACTTTTATGCATACCTCCTCTGGTTTATCTATACCATAACGTATTTTCGTAAGGTGATACACACTAGCTAAAAATCCGTCTGGTGCTACATCATAGGCACACTGGGAGCGTAAATAATTGTAACCATATACCATATATAAAAAGACTGACCCGCTCTTTCTTATTCTGCACAAAGGAACCCTGCCTGATTAACTAATTCGTAAGAAGATACTGACCCTTTGGACTTTAAATCTTTTTCAAATTCAAATCTAAAAGGTATCTCTGAAGTAGATGGTAATTGATAGAGTAATCCTTGATTATAATTTCCAGTATTAGTACTGTGTCGAAGGTAAACCTTGTGATTAGTAGTAAAACATCGATTCTCCTGTTGATACACAGTTCTATCTTCAACTTCAAAGATTTTTTGAGATATCTTCTTACGAAGTTTCGTTATAGCATCTATAAAAGAATCTTCTTTATAGTAAAGAAAAAATTATAAATAAATTCAATAAAATTGAAAAATCATTAAGAATTCAATATCAATAGAATATGATAATATTATTACTATATTTTTATTAGTATAACTATAATAGTATAGTTATATTTTATATTTAATTTTTAATTTTATGGAATCATGAACGTTCGGCATAATATAGGATCCCTCTAATAATCTTCTCCTAATAGTCTAATAGAAAGAATCACACATTATCGAGCAATTCGACAGAACAAATTCCCAAACCCGCTCAACTCTTAGAATATAGAAGGAGGAGCCTTGATGGATGTAGGGCTAATTAATTAGCCCTACATTATCTTTGAAACAAATTTAAAATTGAAAGAATCTAAGAATCTATTAGGTTTGTTGTTCAGCCAAAAACTGATTATCCACAAATACTCAAGATCAAGAAAAGAATAGGTCCTAGATCCATGCGACTTAGGATTGGATTTGCTTGGGTCAGGTTGAAGTCTTTAGACAGTATTCTTTCATGATTTTAATTTCATAAATTGACTGGGTTTGGGTATACCAAACCCCAAAAAAGTGTATAAATAACTCTTTGATCATGGGCAATAAAAGAGGAAAAAGTAATTCATTCATGAAAATGGATAAAGAAATATGGTTATTTGATCCGAGATTTGACAAATACCAATTGGGTCCGTTGAAATGAATTATTGTGTTTATTTTATTGTTCCTACTATTAAATAAAATATAAAATAAATAAAATAAAACTACTAAAATCTCTATACAAAACAAAAATGGAATGGAATGTATAATGTATTAGGGCTATACGGACTCGAACCGTAGACCTTCTCGGTAAAACAGAGAAAACT